ATTAATGCATCACTGAATTGATATAATTATTGATAGAATTATCATATGGAGCGGGTAGCGGGAATCGAACCCGCATCGTTAGCTTGGAAGGCTAGGGGTTATAGTCGACGTCAATTCACCATTTTTAACGCCTCTAATTCAAAACCGAACATGAAACTTTGGTTTCATTCGGCTACTTTATGGAAGATGGAAAAATTTCCAAGATATAAGACGGGAACGAAATATAAAAATTCGACCCATAACATCTATGTCAGCTTTTTGTCTGAATGCATTCAAAACAATTCGCTTTCTAGACGATCCCTCTAGAAGAGTACCGTTATAACAATCCCAATCTTTCTAGTTACTTCGTTCTCTATTTCTATTTGAAAGAATCCTTAGGAAAAGTATTTTCTTTCTCTCGAGCTAAAAAAGTAGAATATGAATATGGCGATGTCTCTAGTAAACCAAAGTTATCTTTTCCGTTTAATAGCTATTTTGCTTCAATCTACCCTATACAAACCCAAAATTGAAGATTTAGTTACGATTGGAAATAGACTTTTCTATCTTTATCCATGGATCCCTTCCTTCTACTTATTCAATTGGAAAGATTGATCCAATTCGAAATTCCCAAAAATTTTGTTTCGTAATTTCATAATCCAAATTTTCAATTTCGAATTTACCCTTGGATCCAAATCACGAGAATGGATATTCTTCCTCGAATCTTTCATTTAGAGGTAAAGGGTTCAAATGAAATCTTTTTAAGAAATAAAGTTTTTATTTTTAATCGGAATATGAATTAAACTGAGGGACCCCTTAACTATTAAGGGGCTTAATAGAACGAATCGCACTTTTACCACTAAACTATACCCGCCACAATACGATTATTGTATATAATATAAACGCGCCTTTTGTCGAACAAGGGAATCGGACGTAATCAAAATAGGACAGAAATAAAAAAAAACAACCATGAAATGCAAATTAGAGATTAGAGTGTTGATGTGTTTGTCAGGAGTCTTAATGAAATTCGGAAAGAAGGACTTATTTCGTTTTTTAAACTAAACGAAATTTAATAACTAAAAAAAAATTAAATAAAATAACAAATTCGGTTCTTGAAGGAATTTTGACAGATATGGCTTGACAAAACAATTTAAGCCATACCAAAAATGCATTGTGCAAAACTCCATCGTGCCCCTTTTCCTTTGTTTCCAGTAAAAGTAAATAAAAAAAATGAAAAATGAACTTGCTGATAAAAGTTGTATCTATCTGTATAATACAATACAAAATACAATAAAAAAATCTATATAAGCTATATAATAAAGTAATAGCAATAAAGTTAAAGTTAGTAATAAAGTTAAAGTAAATTAAAGTAAAGAAGGGCTTTTTTTTTTTTTCAAGCATTGTTTTTTGTGTAATGGAACATAGTAATTATCTTTTTTCAATTAGGAGAGATGGCTGAGTGGATTAAAGCATCGGATTGCTAATCCGTTGTACGAGCTATTCGTACCGAGGGTTCGAATCCCTCTCTTTCCGTTTCCGCCGATGGCTTGGTATCTTTCAAATTCGAATTTAGCGAATCCTTTTGCTTTTTTATTTGACTAGTTAAAGATGTGGAATAGATAAAATAAAATCCTAAGAACATTTATCAGAATAAAGCAAAGAAAACCTTCTTATTTTTTAGTCTTCACGTCCAGGATTCCGTCCTGGATCATTAGATAGAAAGCCGAAGATGAAGAGAGAAACAAAGAATATAACTATGGTGTAAACAAAGAGTTTGAGAGTAAGCATTACATAATCTCCAAATTATTCTTTTGGGGGGGAAGGGGGAATAGATTCTCTATTTTTATACTACATATCCTATTTTGACACCAAGAAATGAATCGGTTTTTCGAATTTATAGAAATAAAAACTCTTTTTTATTTTTAGAAATTCACACAATTCGAATTCAATATTGTGATGGACTTTAATAGGGTCTTTCAGTGAAAAAAGGTCAGAATAGAATCGTGAAATGGGGGAATCGAAATTTATCGTGCTTGCTTAAGAAATTTACTGTTTGAATTGAGGGTTCGTTCCTATTGTAAGACTCATCTGGTCTTATCAATTGTTAAAATCTTTTTTCTCGAGCTTGAATAAATCATGAATTTTTCTAAGACAGTATTAAAGATCTTATCGAAAACTTACAGCAGCTTGCCAAACAAAGGCTAAGAGAAAAAATAGAACTGGTATTATTGGCATAATATCTACAATTGGATTCAAAAAAGCGTAGGCCTCGGGTAATTTGGCGAATAAAAAACTACTTGAATAAAGGGCAGAATTAAGACAGATATAGATCAAACTAAAGATATTAAGCATAACAAACATTTTGTTCTTGGAGATAATTGTATTTTGATTGAGTTATTAATATGTTATTGATATAAGCTAAAAATGAAGAAAAGAAAGTAAGGTAGACAAAAAAATACTTCTTTGAGCCGAACCAATCAAAACAAAAATCCTTCAATTCTCACAAGAGAATAGAAGAAAGCATACTTTCATACAATATCTTAATTGAATTATATGTAATGATCAATAAATGGAGTTTAATTCTACATCGACTCGTGTCAAAATCTTAACACTAAAACAATAATCTAATTTATTCCAGAGAAATTTTGCCGGGAATTGACGAACAGCCAATATTAGTGTTTATTAGTATCGAAGGGAAATTGAAATGGGGCGTGGCCAAGTGGTAAGGCAACGGGTTTTGGTCCCGCTATTCGGAGGTTCGAATCCTTCCGTCCCAGAGCGGACTCTTATATATATTAGAATCCCAATTTCCGTTTTGGGCAACCTTCTATTTAAGAGTTAAGAGTACAACTTTTGATAAAATGTACTTCTTGTTTTGAATTTTCAAAATTCTTCTCTCAATCAGATGTTTTTTACAAATTGAATCGAGTTCAAATAATACGAAAATGTAACTGAATCCATTTGTGATCCAAGTAAGATAGGAACATAGATCACAAGAGTTTGAATTCAATCAATGGAATTAAGTTTCTTAAGACTAGTTTAGGGTACTATAAAAAATAGTAAAGAATGGATTAATCTGGACCTTTTTGGTTTTTTATCTATACAAAAGAGTCTAGCATCTCGTAAACGTAAATAAAAAAAAGGATTTTATTTATGATTCATCATCCCCCCAGAATGTATTGGGAATGGGAGTCCATATGAGTTAGTGAGCGAGGGAAGATATCAATTGTGTCTGTCCAAATCTCATTAACAAATAAAATAATCGAGTTTCATATGGAATGGATTTTCTTTGACCCCTCCTTTTGGGGGGTATTTGGTGTTTGGCTCTAATGAATAATTGTAAATCTATGTAATAACAATTGAGACGGGGTCCTTTCATACATCCACATCCTTCTATTTCAGTGATAGCGTTATTTCGTTTTTTTTTTTGAAAAGATTTTTGAGCCCTTACCCTACTGTTAAATATTTTTAATGTTTCTTATGATTCGTTGGTACTCGAAGAAGTGTAAGATTAAGATTGTTGAATCTATTCTATCAAATCGTTTGAAGATGCAACGTGGATTCAAAAAAAAAGAAGTTCTTTTTTTATTCGTGTTCTTTTTATTTAGTTATTTAGAAATAAAAAGAAATATTGCATGGATGCAATAAAATAGAGAGTGAAATTGAATTCTTACTGAGATTTCTTCTTCATAAATTAGCTATTCCTTTCATATCGAAGGAAAAAGTACTGGGTATTGACAAAAGCAATGACTATTCATGATTCCATGATTGAATCAATTACATACCGGTTTAAAACTAGAAAAATGTTATGGTAAAACTTCGTTTGAAACGATGTGGTAGAAAGCAACGTGTGACTTGAAGGACATGATCCGCTGTGGATTTTTTCTATCCACCGTTTTCGATTTTAGATTATCTAGGAATGAATGGGCTCTTGGCTCGACATACCTTGTTCTGTTTTACTAGAATTCTCAATTCTCATTTTTTGGTGGGTTGTAGTGTAAATAGGACATGATGGAGCTCGAGTAGAAAGTATTTAGTCATTTCGCAGGAGCAATGATCTAGGGTTAATACCAATCAATAAGTTGGAACAAACTTCGTAAATATATTTTCGATATAGAAATCGAAAGGATCCGATTCGAGCAATTTTGAAATCCAAAACGAAAATTTGTTGGAATTGGTAAAACTCGTTCGATGAAAGGTGGATCGTACAGGAACCAATTGTTCGTGTGATTCTTTGATAGAAAGAAATCGCAAAAAGGGGCGTGTTGCCGCCATTTTTGAAAACAAAAACGATTAAAGATCACCGAAGTAATGTCTAAACCCAATGATTCAAGTCAAAGATAAAGAAAGGATCCTGGAACAAGGAAATACCGTTTTCAATTGTCTCAACAATTAGATCAGAATGGGAATGAAGAATCAAAAAATAGATTCGAAATGAGACAAACAAAAAGGGGGTTAGAGACCACTCAAAAAATGAAATCCCTAAAGATTTTCTTTTGGGCTATTTGAAAGTTATCCAACTTGAGTTATGAGAGTACGAATGCTTTTTTGTTTTCGAAAAAGAATAAAAAAGAAGGACTTAAATCTCTAATAGACCTAACTTCTAATCATTTTTTCTCGAGCCGTACGAGGAGAAAACTTCTTATACGTTTCTAGGGGGGGTATTCATCTACATCTATCCCAATGAGCTGTTTATCGAATCGTTGCAATTGATGTTCGATCCCGAAGAGAAGGAAGAGATCTTCGGAAAGTGGGGTTTTATAATCCGCTAAATAATCAAACCCATTTAAATGTTCCTGCTATTTTATATTTCCTTGATAAGGGCGCTCAACCTACAGGAACGGTTCATGATATTTCAAAGAAAGCGGGGGTTTTTACGGAACTTCATATTAATCAAACGAAATTCAATTAAGGACTAGAACAAAAAAAGAGGGTGTGGATGACTCCTATCTAGTTTTGTATAACTTTTTTCTTTTTCTTTACCACGTCCCCTTTTTTTGTTCTAGTCATACCTATTTATTATTCCTTTTTAATATTGTTACCATAGACATAGAATATCATGTTCTGGAAGTATAAGGACAAAAAAAATCAATTTGATTGCTAGAATTTTATTGATATAAGATGCATAGAAAAGGGATCAAATGAATACAATGAAGTAATTGGGTCGAGAAATAGAAAAATTTACATTACTTACAACCGGGATCGGGCGTTTTGTCGTTTGTCGTTGTAAATCGATTAATAAATCACAAAACAAGCGATTAAGCTTGTTTATTTTACTTATATTGATTGATTGAATCAATTTGATTTTAATTTAATTAAAAAAAATTCTTTTTGTTTTCACCATTGTATTTTTTACATTATTTTCTCAACATTCATATTCAACATTTACAGTCATATTGACAACAGCGTATCGAACAACTATAATTTGATCGTGGATAAACAGATCTATTTATCTCCGTACCAGAGGTTTGGTTTTTTTCTTTACTTCATTTAACTGACGGGTTCGCTGGATTTACTGTTATACAAGAAGTCTTGTCTTTTTTTTATGTTCCGAACCGATTGGAAATTGTTTTATTCGATTTCTTGCTAGTTTAATATTTTGATTACGTTGTGAAATTAAATTTCTTTTTTTTATTCCGATTGTATCTACACATTTGAATTATTCGGGTTGCTAACTCAACGGTAGAGTACTCGGCTTTTAAGTGCGGCTAGCATCTTTTACACATTTATATGAAACAAATGATTCGTCCATACCGTCGGGAGAGTTTGTAAGACCACGACTGATCCGGAAAGGAATGAATGGAAAAACCAGCATGTCGTATCAATGGAAACTTTTGAGAATATTTTATTCTGATTGAATCGCTTCAAAATAAGGTTTGAATTCTTGGCACGGAACAAAAAAATTGAATTCAAAGTTGGGTCGAGTGAATAAATGGATAGAGCCCTATGGTTCCAATTCTAGGGAAATAAAAAGAAACGAGCTTCTGTTCTTAATTGAATTTGAATGATTCCCCGATCTAATTAAACGTTAAAAAGGTATTAGTTCCTAATGCGGGGAAGGGGGTTCCTACGAGTAGATTATCGATTTTTTTAATGAGTCCTAACTATTAGTTAGTCCCTATTATGGGTTGGAAATGAATGTGTAGAAGAAGCAGTATATTGATAAGGATATCTTTTTTCCAAAATCAAAAGAGCGATTGGATTGAAAAAATAAAGGATTTCTAACCACCTGTTTATACTATAACAAACATAAACCAATTAAATTAAATGAAAATGCGAGAATAGAGAATCCGGTAATGAGTCTACCCGTTTCCAAGGTATCCGCTTTTTTTACTACAATACCTTGTTTTGACTGTATCGCACTATGTATCATTTGATAATCCAATGTATCATTTGATAATCCAATAAACCCCTTACCTTAGGTTTCAATCTAATTTCAAATGGAGAAATTTCAAATATATTTAGAACTAGATGGATCTCAGCAACATAACTTCCTATACCCACTTCTTTTTCGGGAGTATATTTATGCACTTGCTCAGGATCCTGGTTTAAATAGATCGACGATTTCGTTGGAAAACGGGGGTTATGACAATAAATCTAGTTCACTAAGTGGGAAACGTTTAATTACTTTGTTGTATCAACAGATTCATTTGAGTATTTCTGCTAATGATTCTAATCCAAATCAATTTATTGGACACAACAATAATTTGTATTCTCAAATGATATCAGAGGGATTTGCAGTCATTGTGGAAATTCCATTTTCCCTACAATTAGTATCTTTCTTAGAAGGGAAAGAAATGGCAAAATCTCATAATTTCCAATCAATTCATTCCATATTTCCTTTTTTCGAGGACAATTTCTCACATTTAAATTATGTCTTAGATGTACTAATACCCCACCCCATTCGCCCGGAAATCTTGGTTCAAACCTTTCGCTACTGGGTAAAAGATGCCTCTTCTTTACATTTATTGCGATTCTTTCTTCACGAATATTTTAATTGGAATAGTCTTATTACTCCAAAGAAATCAATTTCCAGTTTTTCAACAAGTAATCCAAGATTTTTCTTGTTCCTATATAATTCTCATGTATATGAATATGAATTCCTCTTCTTTTTTCTCCGTAATCAATCTTCTCATTTACGATTAACATCTTCTGGAGTCCTCCTTGAGCGAATCCATTTTTATGGAAAAGTAGACTATCTTGTCGAAGTCTTTGCTAATGGTTTTCAGGACATCTTACGGTTGTACAAGGATCTTTTCATGCATTATGTTAGATATCAAGGAAAAGCCATTCTGGCTTCAAAAGATACGCCCCTTCTGATGAATAAATGGAAATATTACTTTGTCAATTTATGGCAATGGAATTTTCATGTGTGGTCTCAACCCGGAAGGGTTCATATAAAGCACTTACACAAAGATTCTATCAACTTTCTGGGCTATCTTTCCAGTCGGCGACGAAATCCTTTGGTGGTACGTAGTCAAATGCTAGAAAATGGATTTCTAATCGATAATGCTATGAAGAAGT